AAATCTATATGAAAAAATTATATATATAAATAAATTTTTATGATTTATTAAATTTAATTTAAATTTATTTTACATGTAAATTTTAGTGTTAATTTTTAATTATTTTAATAATAATTATTAATATTTGCAGTAATTAAAATTAAAAATTTAAGAAATTAAGATTTAGTGATATTTAATTTATTAACAAATTTTGTGCCAGCAGTTGCGGTTATACAAAAAATAATTTAAATTTTATCAGTATATAATAAATAATTATAATTTAAATTAAATATTAAATTATTAAGTGAAATTTTAATTTAATTAAAATTTATATTAATTTTATGATTTATAAAATTTTGTAAAAAAACTAGGATTAGATACCCTATTATTAAAAATTAAATTTATAATACTAAAATAGTAGGTAATAATTTATTGAAACTTAAATAATTTGGCGGTATTTTAGTTCATTTAGAGGAATCTGTTTAATAATTGATAATCCACGAATAAATTTACTTAATTTATTATTTTGTATATCGTTGTTAAATAAATATTTTTTAATAAAAATAATATTTAAAAATTTTCATATAAAATTAGTTCAGATCAAGATGCAGATTATAGTTAAGAATATAATGGATTACAATAAATAAATTTAAATGGATAATATTTTTTAATAAATATTTGAAGGTGGATTTAAATGTAATTTTAATTAATTTATTAAAATGATTATAAATTAAAATATGTACATATTGCCCGTCACTTTCATTAATAAATTGGAATAAGTCGTAACAAAGTAGAGGTACTGGAAAGTGTTTCTAGAAAGAACAAATTAGAGCTTGATAAAAGTATTTCATTTACATTGAAAAGATATTATATTATAATTAATTTGAGGGGGATAAATTAATAAATAGATAAAATAATAAAAAAATTTTTAATATTAAAATATTTTAATGGGGGTTAAAGTATATTTAATAGAAAAAATAATAAAAATTTATAGTAAATTAGTATTGTAAAAGAAATTTGAAATATATTGAAAATAAATTTATGTAAAAGTAAATTTAATTTGTTGTATCTTGTGTATCAGAGTTTATTAATAATTATTTTTATTTAAAAATTTTCTCGAATTTAAAAGAGATAATTAATTATTAAAGTTAATGTTGTATAATTATTTTGAATAATTAATTTGAAATGAAATGTTAATCGTTTTTAAATATATCTAGTTTTTTTAGAAAAAAATTTAATTTTAAATTTTAAAAATAAATATGATTTTAATTGATTAAAATTATATTTTTAAAATTAAATATTTTAAGGGATAAGCTTTAAAATAAATTTTTATAATAAAGTTTAACAATAATTGAAATTTTTAAAATTTATATTGTTTAAAAATTATAATTTTTTATAAATAATTTCAATTTAATTAAAATTTAAAATTTATTTAATTTTTTATTAAAAAATATTTTATAATAATTTAAATTTAGATATAATGATAAAATTAGTATATAATTTTAAATAAAAATAATTTATTATTTTAATAATTTAAAAAAAGGAATTCGGCAAAAATTTATATTCACTTGTTTATCAAAAACATGTCTTTTTGATTAATAATTTAAAGTCTAATCTGCCCACTGATAATATATTAAAGGGCTGCAGTATTTTGACTGTACAAAGGTAGCATAATCAATAGTCTCTTAAATGGTGACTTGTATGAAAGATTTAATGAGATATATACTGTCTCTTTTTAATTTATAAAATTTAATTTTTTAGTTAAAAAGCTAAAATATATTTAAAAGACGAGAAGACCCTATAGAGTTTAATATTTAATTAAATTAAAATTATTTATAAAATTTAAAATTTTAATTTATAATAAATATTTTGTTGGGGTGATAAAAAAATAAAAAGAACTTTTTTTATAAATTTACATTAATAAATGAATAAATGATCCGTAATTTACGATTAAAAGAAAAAATTACCTTAGGGATAACAGCGTAATTTTTTTTTTTAGTTCAAATAAGAAAAAAAGTTTGCGACCTCGATGTTGGATTAAGATAAAATTTAAATGCAAAAGTTTAAAATTTTTGATCTGTTCGATCATTAAAATCTTACATGATCTGAGTTCAAACCGGTGTAAGCCAGGTTGGTTTCTATCTTTAGATTAATAAAATATTTTAGTACGAAAGGATTAAATATTTAAAATAATTTTATATAAAAAGAATTTTAATAATAGTTTTATATATTTAAATATAAACTATTTTGGCAGAAAAAATGTAATGATTTTAGAAATCATTAATATATAATTTAATTATATATGTAGTAAATGATAATTAAAGATATAATAGTAATGATTTTAGGAATATTAATTTTGATTTTAGGGGTATTAATTGGTGTTGCTTTTTTAACATTATTAGAGCGTAAGGTTTTAGGTTATATTCAAATTCGGAAAGGTCCTAATAAGGTTGGTTATATAGGGGTTTTACAACCTTTTTCAGATGCTATTAAATTATTTACTAAGGAACAAATTTTTCCTATTTATTCTAATTATATTTCTTATTATTTTTCTCCAATTATTAGTTTTATTTTATCTTTGATAATTTGAATATTAATTCCTTATTATTTTAATATAATTAGATTTAATTTAGGAATTTTATTTTTTTTATGTTGTACAAGAATAGGAGTATATACTGTCATAGTTGCTGGTTGATCATCAAATTCTAATTATTCTTTATTGGGGGGATTACGAGCTGTTGCTCAAACAATTTCTTATGAAGTAAGATTAGCATTAATTATAATATCAAGAATTATTTTGATTATAGATTTTAATATGATAATATTTTTCATTTATCAAGATTTAATTTGGTTTTTTTTTTTAATGTTACCTTTAAGATTATGTTGAATTTCTTCAAGATTAGCTGAAACTAATCGAACTCCTTTTGATTTTGCAGAAGGGGAAAGAGAGTTAGTTTCAGGATTTAATATTGAATATAGAAGAGGGGGATTTGCTTTAATTTTTTTAGCTGAATATTCTAGAATTTTATTTATAAGAATGTTATTTATTTTAATATATATAGGGGGTTATAATATGTCTTTATTATTTTATTTAAAATTGAGATTGATTTCATTTTTATTTATTTGAGTTCGTGGAACATTACCTCGATACCGATATGATAAATTAATATATTTATCTTGAAAAAGATATTTACCTGTTTCTTTAAATTATTTATTATTTTTTATAGGTTTAAAAATTTTTTTAAGTTAGTTATTAATTTTAGTATAAATTAATAGAATAAATTTATTCTTTCTTAAGTTTTCAAAACAAATGCTTTAACAAGCTCATTAATTATAAATTAAAAATTAAATTATCTCAAAATTTATTGATAATAGGGTTAATAATAAAGTAAGAAAAGTATAAAATAGTAAGTAATTGACTTGTAATAATATAAGGGTTTTCTACAGGGCGAGCTCCAATTCAGGTTAATAAAATAACAATGGATATTATAGATCAAAATAATATTTGATTAATAGGATAAAATTGAATTCCTTGAATTTTTTTATTAAAAGTTAAAGGGAGGATAATTAAAATTAAAATAGATATTATTAATGCAATAACTCCTCCTAATTTATTAGGAATAGAACGTAGAATAGCATAAGCAAATAAAAAGTATCATTCGGGTTGAATGTGAATTGGAGTTACTAAAGGGTTAGCAGGAATAAAATTATCAGGATCTCCTAAGAGATAAGGATTAATTAATGTTAGTATAATTAATAATATTAATATAATAATAAATCCAATTAAATCTTTAAAAGTAAAAAATGGATGAAAAGGAATTTTATCTAAATTTCTATTAATTCCTAAAGGATTATTAGAGCCTGTTTGATGTAAGAATAATAAATGAATTATAGTTAATATTAAAATAATAAATGGAAATAAGAAGTGAAATGAATAAAAACGAGTTAAAGTAGCATTATCAACAGCAAATCCCCCTCAAATTCAATTTACTAATATTGTTCCTAAGTAAGGAATAGCTGATAAAAGATTAGTAATAACTGTAGCTCCTCAAAATGATATTTGTCCTCAAGGTAAAACATATCCTATAAATGCTGTGGCTATTAAAATAAATAGAATAATAATTCCTATTATTCAAGTATATTTTAAATTGAATGATTCATAATAAATTCCTCGACCAATGTGTAAATAAATGCAAATGAAGAAAAATGAAGCACCGTTAGCATGTAAAGTTCGAATTAGTCATCCATAATTAACATTTCGGCAAATATAATTAACACTATAAAAAGCTAATTCAATATTAGCAGTATAATATATAGTTAAAAATAATCCTGTTATAATTTGAATAATTAAACATAATGCTAATAGTGATCCAAAATTTCATCATAATGAAATATTAGAAGGAGAAGGTAAATCAATTAATGATCTATTAATAATTTTAATTAACGGATGAGTTTTTCGTAAAGGTAAAAATTTATTTATCATTAGTATTAAAAATTAATTTGATAATCGTAAAGGACCAAAAAAAATATTAGTAATATTTACTACGGCTACTAAAGTAATAAATAAGTAGATAATTAATATTATTATTATAAAATGATTATGATTATTATATAATTTTGATAAATTAATTTTATTTTCATTATTAAAGAAATTAAATATATTTTCAAAATTATTTATTTCATAATTATTGGTAAAATTTAATCAATTTATATTATATATATATATGAATCTTAATAAAATTGATATTATAAAAATAAAAATTAAAATTATTTTTATAAAAAAATTATTATGAAATATTTCATTAGAAGCAATTCTTGATACGTAAATAAATAATACTAATAATCCTCCTAAAAATACTAAAAATAAAATATATGAAAATCAATATGTGTTAATTAATATACCTGATAATAAACTGGTTAATAGAGTTTGAAGTAAAATTATTAATCCTATAGATAAAGGATGATTAAAAAATAATATTATAATAGAAAATATTATAATTAATAAAGATAAAAATATTTTTAAAATTTCAAAGAATAGTTTAAAAAAAATAATAATTTTGGAGATTATTGATAAAGAATTTCTTTTTCTTTGAAGTTTTTAAAGTAATATACTTATTTTTGATTTACAAGACCAATATTTTAATTTTAAATTATAAAAACAAATGATAAATTTAAATATATGGTTTATTATTTTTATTATATTTTTATGTGGAAATATAATTTTTATTTCTAAACATAAGCATTTATTAATTGTTTTATTAAGATTAGAATTTATTGTATTAAGAATATTTTTTTTAATAATAATTTATTTAAATTATTTTAAATATGATATATATATATTGATAATTTTTTTATTATTTACTGTTTGTGAAGGTGCATTAGGTTTATCAATTTTAGTTTCTATAATTCGTACACATGGAAATGATTATTTTAAAAGATTTAATTTATTATAAATGATAAAATTTTTAATAATAATAATTTTTATAATTCCTTTATGTTTTATAAAAAATATATTTTGATTGGTACAAATAATATTAATATTAATTATTTTTATATTTATAAATTTAAGTTTGAATATTAATAATTTTTGTAATTTAAGATATATAATAGGTTGTGATTTAATTTCTTTTGGGTTAATTTTATTAAGAATTTGAATTTGTATATTAATGATTATAGCAAGAGAATCATTATATAAGAATAATTTTTATATTAATTTTTTTTTATTAAATATTATTATTTTATTAATTATATTATATTTAACTTTTAGAGTATTAAATTTATTTATATTTTATTTATTTTTTGAGGGAAGATTAATTCCAACTTTAATATTAATTATTGGTTGAGGATATCAACCTGAACGAATTCAAGCTGGATTATATTTATTATTTTATACTTTATTTGCTTCTTTACCAATATTAATAGGAATTTTTTTTATTTTTAATTATTTAAATTATTTAACTATTTATTTTATAAAATTTTTTGATTTGAATTTTTATTTATTATATATATCAATAATTTTGGCTTTTTTAGTAAAAATACCTATATATTTTGTACATTTATGATTGCCTAGGGCTCATGTTGAAGCTCCAGTATCTGGTTCAATAATTTTAGCAGGGATTATATTAAAATTAGGGGGGTATGGATTATTACGAATTTTAATTCTTTTTCAAAATATTAGTATAAAAATAAATTTTATTTGAATTATTATTAGATTATTAGGGGGTTTATATATTAGTTTAAATTGTTTTTGTCAAGTAGATATGAAATCTTTAATTGCTTATTCATCTGTTGCACATATAAGATTAGTAATTGGTGGAATTATAACAATAAATTATTGAGGTTATTTAGGTTCATATATTATAATAATTGGACATGGGTTATGTTCATCTGGGATATTTTGTTTAGTAAATATTAATTATGAACGTTTACATAGTCGAAGATTATTTATTAATAAGGGTATAATAAATTTTATACCTTCAATAAGTTTATGGTGATTTTTATTGATATCTTCTAATATAGCAGCTCCACCTTCCATAAATTTAATAGGGGAAATTAGATTAATTAATAGATTAGTAAGTTGATCTTGATTATCAATAATTATATTAATTATAATATCTTTTTTTAGAGCAGGTTATAGATTATATTTATATTCATATACCCAACATGGTAAATATAATTTAAGAATTTATAGATTTTATACTGGAGTTTCTCGTGAATATTTAATATTAATTTTACATTGATTACCTTTAAATATATTAATTTTAAAAATTGAATATTTTATAATTTGATTTTAATTAATTTAAATAATTTAATAAAAATATTGATTTGTGGAGTCAAAAATATGAGAAATCATTTTAAATTATTAAAAATTATTCAATTTGTTTTATTAGATTTTTTTTTTTATTTTTTTTTAGAATAATAATTTTTTTTTTTTTAATTTATTTTATTATGAAAAATATAATTTTATTTTTAGAGTGAGAAATCATTTCTTTTAATTCTATAAATATTGTTATATCAATTATTTTAGATTGAATATCATTATTATTTATAATATTTGTATTAATAATTTCATCTTCAGTTATTTACTATAGAAAAAGATATATAAGATCTGAAATAAATTTAAATCGATTTGTTATTTTAGTATTATTATTTGTTTTTTCAATAATTTTATTAATTATTAGTCCTAATATAATTAGAATTTTTTTAGGTTGAGATGGATTAGGGTTAGTTTCTTATTGTTTAGTAATTTATTATCAAAATATTAAGTCTTATAATGCTGGTATATTAACTGCTTTATCTAATCGAATTGGAGATGTTATAATTTTAATGGTAATTTCTTGAATAATAAATTATGGAAGTTGAAATTATATTTTTTATTTAAGTTTTATAAGTAATGATTATTCAATAAAGATTATTGGAGTTTTATTAATTATTGCAGCTATAACTAAAAGAGCTCAAATTCCTTTTAGTTCTTGATTACCAGCTGCTATAGCAGCTCCAACTCCTGTTTCGGCTTTGGTCCATTCATCTACATTAGTAACTGCTGGGGTTTATTTATTAATTCGATTTAATATATTATTAATTAATATATTTTTTTTTAAATTATTGTTATTATTATCTGGATTAACGATATTTATAGCTGGAATTTCTGCTAATTATGAATTTGATTTGAAAAAAATTATTGCATTATCAACTTTAAGACAATTAGGATTAATAATAAGAATTTTAAGTATAGGATTACCAGAATTGGCTTTTTTTCATTTATTAACACATGCTATATTCAAGGCTTTATTATTTATATGTGCTGGAGTGATTATTCATATAATAAATGATAATCAAGATATTCGTTTTATAGGTGGTATTAGAATATATATTCCAATAACTTCATTATGTATAAATATTTCTAATTTAGCTTTATGTGGGATTCCTTTTTTAGCTGGGTTTTATTCTAAGGATTTAATTTTAGAAATAGTAAGAATAAGAAATTTAAATATGTTAATTTTTTTTTTATATTATTTTTCTACAGGTTTAACAATATTTTATACAATTCGTTTATTGATTTATTTAATAATTGATGATTATAATTTATTTTCTGTTTATAATTTATATGATGAGGATTATATTATATTAAAAAGTATATTTTTATTATTATTTATAAGATTAATTACTGGTAGATTTTTAATATGAATAATTTTTAATTATCCATATATAATTTATTTATCATTTAATATAAAAATAATAATTGTTTATGTAAGATTAATTGGTATATTTATAGGTTATTTAATTAGTAATATAGAAATTTATTCTTTAAATAAGTTTTTGATTATTTATAATTTAAGAAATTTTTTATCTTTGATATGATTTATACCAAATTTATCTACTTATGGTTTAAATTATTATTTTTTAAATTATAGTCAAAGTTTAGTAAAAAATATTGATATGGGTTGAATAGAAATATATAGAGGTCAAGGTATGTTTAATATTATTAAAAATTATTCAATTTTTTATTATTTATATCAAATAAATAATTTTAAAATTTATTTATTTAGATTTATTTTATGAATGATAATTTTTTATTTTATATTATTAATTTAAAATTTAAATAGCTTATAATGTAGAGTGTAATATTGAAGATATTAAGGAGATTATTTAATCTTTAAATATTTATAAAAAAATTTTTTTATTTTTACAATGAAAATGTAATGTTTTATTTAAACTATATAAACAAATTAATTAAGATGTAAAATAGAAATATTAATGATTTTAATCACTATAAATTAAGTTAGCAGCTTAATTATAATATATTTCTAATTTAATTGGAATATAATAATTCAATAATATCATTAACAGTGATATACCTCTATTTGGTTTCAATTAATATAAATAAGGAGTTAATTAACTCATTCTTTTAAGTCGAAATTAAATGCAATTTATTGCTTCTTATTTAAGATAAATTGATAGATCAATATTTTTTGAATGCAAATCAAATGTTTTAATAAACTATAATCCTTAATTAGTTCAATTAAGTATATTTTGATTTCATTCATGATATAGTCCTAATAATAAAATAATTAAAAAAAAAAATCTAATTTTTATTAATATAATAAAATTAACTAAATTAAATAATATAATGATTGGGAAAAGAAGAGCAATTTCAATATCAAAAATTAAAAAAATTACTGTGATTAAAAAAAAATGTAATGAAAATGGAATTCGTGCTGATGATTTAGGGTCAAATCCACATTCGAAAGGAGAACATTTTTCTCGATCTGAAAATGATTTTTTTGATAAGATTATAGATAATAATATTATAATATTAGAAATAATAATAATTAGTATTGATAAAATTAATAATAAAATAATTATTTATATTAAAATAAAATTAAACTTTTTGATTGGAAATCAAATATACTAAATATATTATATAAATAAATTAATTTCCTCATCAGTAAATTGAAATGTAAAGGAATAATCATACTACATCAACAAAGTGTCAGTATCATGCTGCTGCTTCAAATCCAAAATGATGTTTATTTGAAAAATGATTATTTAAATGACGAAAAAAACATGTTGCTAAAAAAATTGTTCCAATAATTACATGTAATCCATGAAATCCTGTTGCTATAAAAAAAGTTGATCCATAAATTCTATCGGCAATTGTAAAAGGTGCTTCAATATATTCATATGCTTGAAGAATAGTAAAATAAATTCCTAATATAATAGTAATAAATAATCTTTGTTTAGTTTGGGAGTGATTATTTTCTATTAATGCATGATGAGTTCAAGTTACAGTTACTCCTGATCTAATTAAAATAATAGTATTTAATAAAGGAATTTGAAATGGATTAAATGGGGTAATATTTAAAGGAGGTCATAAAGTTCCAATTTCAATATTAGGAGATAAACTTCTATGAAAAAAAGCTCAAAAAAAAGATAGAAAAAAAAATACTTCTGAAATAATAAAAAGAATTATACCTCATCGTAAACCTTTTGAAACTAATATAGTATGTTTACCTTGTATAGTTCTTTCTCGGCAAATATCTCGTCATCATTGATATATGGTTATAATAATAATTATATAACCTAAAATTATTAAGTTTATATTAAAATTATGGAATCATTTAATTATACCAGTAACTAAAGTTATTACTCCAATAGCTCCTGTTAAAGGTCATGGTCTATAATCTACTAAATGATATGGATGATTATTTATTGTCATTAATTTACTTCTCTAGAATAAAGAGTTCTAAGAATAGAAATTACATAAGATTGAATAATAGCAACAGCAGATTCTAAAATTAATAATAAAATTTGTATAAAAATTAAAATAAATAATATAAAAAATGATAAATTAGAGTTGGTTCTTCTTAATAAAGTTAGTAGTAAATGTCCTGCAATTATATTAGCAGTTAAACGAATAGCTAAAGTTCCAGGACGAATAATATTTCTGATAGTCTCAATTAATACTATAAATGGTATTAAAATATTTGGAGTTCCTTGAGGAATTATATGAATAAATATATGTTGATAATTATTAATTCATCCATATAATATAAATCTGATTCATAATGATAAGGAAATTGATAATGAAATAGTTAAATGACTTGTTCTAGTAAAAATATAAGGAAATAAACCTAAAAAATTATTAAATAAAATAAAAGAAAATAATGAAATAAAAATAAAAGTTGATCCATTAAATTTATTAATACCTAATAATATTTTAAATTCATTATGAAGTTTATTAATAATAAAATTTCAAAAAATGTAATGTCGATTGGGAATTAATCAAAAAGAATATGGAATAAATATTAATCCAATAAAAGTTCTAATTCAATTTAATGATAAATTAAATAAATTTGTTGTAGGGTCAAAAATAGAGAATAAATTACTTATCATTTTCAATTTATTTTTTTAATTTTTTTATTAAAATTAAAATAAAATAATTTTTTAAAATTGATATTAAAAATATAATAATTTATAATGTTAAATAGAATAAAAATTATAATAAAAAAAAAAAAAGATAATAATCAATTAATAGGTATTATTTGAGGTATAAAAGAATATTACTAATGTAATAATTTAAATTTGACATATTTATGTTATATATTTTAACTAATTCTTTCATTAGAAGTAATTGCTAATTTACTATTAAATGGTTTAAGAGACCATTACTTGCTTTCAGTCATCTAATGATGAATAATTATTAATTCAATTAATAAAATTTTTAATAGAAATTCTTTCAATTACAATAGGTATAAAACTATGGTTAGCCCCACAAATTTCTGAACATTGTCCAAAAAAAATTCCTGGACGATTAATAAAAAATCTAGTTTGATTTAATCGTCCAGGATTAGCATCTACTTTTACTCCTAATGATGGAATGGTTCATGAATGAATTACATCAGTAGCTGTTACTATAATTCGAATTTGATTATTTATAGGTAAAATAATTCGATTATCAACATCTAATAGACGAAAATTTTCAAGAATGTTTTTATTATATTGAATTATATATGAATCAAATTCAATATTATTAAAATCTGAGTATTCATAGCTTCAATATCATTGATGTCCAATAGATTTTAGAGTAATTAAAGGATTATTAAGTTCATCTAATAAATATAATAAACGTAATGAAGGTAGAGCAATAAAAATTAATGTAATTGCGGGGATAATAGTTCAAATTAATTCAATTATTTGTCCTTCTAATAAAAATCGATTAATAAATTTATTAAAAAATAAAATAAATATTAAATAACTTACTAAAATAGTGATTATGATTAAAATAATTAAAGTATGATCATGAAAAAAAATAATTTGTTCTATTAATGGTGAAGCACCATTTTGAAGATTTAAATTAGATCAAGTTGACATTTCTAAAAAAAGGATAATCCTTTATAAATGGGGTTTAAATCCATTACATATGATCTGCCATATTAGAAATTTCTTAAAATAGGTAATTCATTATAAGAATGTTCTATGGGAGGTAAATTTTGTAATCATTCAATTGAAGAAGATATATTTAATGAAAATAAAATTATACGTTGGTTAATTATTGATTCTCAAATAATTATTATTATTATTATTATTGACAATAAAGAAATATATGAACCAAATGAAGAAATAATATTTCATGAAGTAAAATTATCAGGATAATCAGAATATCGTCGGGGTATACCTGATAAACCTAAAAAATGTTGGGGAAAAAAAGTTAAATTTACTCCGATAAATATTGATAAAAATTGAATTTTTAATAAGTAAGGATTTAATAATAATCCTGTAAATAAAGGATATCAATGAATAAATCCACCTATAATTGCAAATACTGCTCCTATAGATAAAACATAATGAAAATGAGCTACAACATAATAAGTATCATGTAATGTTACATCAATAGAGGAGTTAGCTAAAATTACTCCTGTTAATCCTCCAACTGTAAATAAAAAAACAAATCCTAATCTTCATAAAATAGATGGACTATAATTAATTTGTGATCCATGTAATGTTGCTAATCAACTAAAAATTTTAATTCCTGTTGGTACAGCAATAATTATAGTTGCAGAAGTGAAATAAGCTCGAGTATCAATATCTATTCCTACGGTAAATATATGATGAGCTCATACAATAAATCCTAATAATCCAATTGCTATTATAGCATAAATTATTCCTAAGCATCCAAAAGTTTCTTTTTTTCCACTTTCTTGGGAAATGATATGAGAAATTATTCCAAATCCTGGTAAAATTAAAATATAAACTTCTGGATGACCGAAAAATCAAAATAAATGTTGATATAAAATGGGATCTCCACCTCCTGCAGGATCAAAAAATGAAGTATTAAGGTTTCGATCTGTTAAAAGTATTGTAATAGCACCTGCTAAAACAGGTAAAGATAATAGTAAGAGTAAAGCAGTAATTCCTACTGCTCATACAAAAAGAGGTATTTGATCAAATGATATATGATTAATTCGTATATTAATAATAGTTGTAATGAAGTTAATAGCTCCTAAAATAGATGAAATTCCAGCTAAATGTAAGGAGAAAATAGCTAAATCAACTGATGTTCCTCTATGGGCAATATTAGATGATAAAGGGGGATAAACTGTTCATCCAGTTCCTGCTCCATTTTCAACAATTCTTCTAGAAATTAATAAAGTTAATGAGGGGGGTAATAATCAAAATCTTATATTATTTATTCGGGGGAAAGCTATATCAGGGGCTCCTAATATTAATGGAATTAGTCAGTTTCCAAATCCCCCAATTATGATTGGTATAACTATAAAAAAGATTATAATAAAGGCATGAGCTGTTACAATAGAGTTATAAATTTGATCATCTCCAATTAAAAATCCAGGATTACCTAATTCAGTTCGAATTAATAATCTTAAAGAAGTTCCTACTATTCCTGCTCAAATACCAAAAATAAAATATAAAGTTCCAATATCTTTATGATTTGTTGAATAAAGTCATTTTCGCTAATAAAATGGCTGAGTATAAGCGATAAATTGTAAATTTATTAACGAGAAAAATCTCTTTTATTATATAGTCTTATAGTCAATAATGATATAAAATTGCAAATTTTAAGGAGTAAATTATATAATACTAAGGCTTAAAGAAATTTCTTTTTTTATAATTTTGAAAATTATTAGTTTATATAACTTAAAACCTTTATATAAATATAAAGGTTCTAAAAATTATACCTAATAAAGAAATTATTCTAAAAATATTTATAATTAATAATAAATAATTTTTTATAAAATTTTTAAATCATTTTATTTTTAAGTAATTAAATATAATAGATGAATATATAATTCGAATATAAAAAAATAATATAATTAGTCTTATTATAATAAAAATAAATCTAATAATAAATAATTTATTTGAAATAAGAAAATTAATAATAATTCATTTAGGGAAAAATCCTAAAAAAGGAGGTAATCCTCCTAAAGATAAAAAATTAATTAATAGGGATATTTTTAAAGAAAATTTTATATTTATAATAAATAATTGATTAATATAAAAAATATTTAATATATTAAAAAAAAGACATATAATTCTAATTAAAAATGAATATATTATTAAATAAAAAATTCATAAATTTTCTGTTATTATTAATGCTGCTAATATTCAACCTAAATTATTAATGGATGAAAATGATAATAATTTTCGTAATGAAGTTTGATTGATTCCCCCTAATGCTCCTAAAATAACATTAAAAATTATAATAAATATTAAAAAGTTATTATTTATATAATATGATAGTAAAATTATTGGGGAAATTTTTTGTCATGTTATTAAAATAAAACAATTAAATCAAGATAAACCTTCAATAATATTAGGAAATCAAAAATGAAAGGGGGTTGATCCTATTTTTATTAATATGGAGGAATTAATTAAAATAGAAAATAAGTTATTAATTTCAAAATTTTTTAATAAAATTATTTTTAATAAAATTGAAAATAAAAAGTTAATAGATGCAATTGATTGGGTAAGAAAATATTTTAATGCTGCTTCAGATGATAAAAGATTTTTTGAATTGGAAATTAGGGGGATAAATCTTAGTAAATTGATTTCTAATCCAATTCAACATCCTAATCAAGAATTAGCTGAAACAGAAATTAAAGTTCTAAAAAAAAGGGTAAAATAAAAAAATATTTTATTTGAATTTAAGTTGAAAAAAATCTAAAATAGGGGGGTAGTTTTGTATTATAAATTCAATAAGTATATTTTAGTGTAAGATGCACAATAGTTTTTGATTCTATTAGATATAGTTTAATTCTATAAAATATAATAAAGGTAGAAATCTACTTAATTTATTCTATCAGAATAATCCTTTAATCAGGCACTTTATTTTTAAAAAAAAGGGATTTCCTTTATATTTGGGGTATGAACCCAAAAGCTTAAATTTAGCTTATTTTTAATTTTTTTTTTTTATTTTATATATAAAAAAAATTAAAACTGGTTCAATAATATATTTTTTTTTTTTTTATTTTATATATAAAAAAAATTAAAACTGGTTCAATAATATATTTAAATTGAAAATTCATTTATTAATTTATATATATATATTAAATATTTAATATATTAATATTAAATATCAATATATTAAATATAATTTTATAATTATTAATTATATTAATTTAATATATTTTATTTAAATTGTAAAAATTTAAATAGCAATTTAGGTATTTAATTCAATATTATAAAGAAAAAAAGAGAGAAATTATTCAATATTTAATAATTAATATTAAATATTTTATATACTTATTTTTTTTATATATTAAATATTTAATATATATATGTTTATATATTAATATATTTATAAATTATATATATATATATATATATTAATTAATTTGTATTAATATTAGTATAAAAATTATATTTTATTTTTGTATATATATTATTTAATAAATATTTTAATATAAAAAAAAAAAAAAAA